ATGTATTGGTTCAGATAAATCCATTTTTTATAAAAAATCAAAAACGAAGAATTTCATGACTTTATTGACCTGACCAGGAAAAAGGCAGTTTTTCTATTTTTTATGATACTTTGAAATTGTTAATTGAATGAAATTCGAATGGGTATGAATTGACGTAGATTCTTTTAGTTTATTGGACCACTATCCATTCTTTATTCGGTGAAAGAGTAGTTTAAACCTATCTATTTTTGATATCATTTATCTACTTTGAAACCATTACTATTATAATATATAATATTGAAATCGGTTTTGTTTTCAATCTAAATTAAGCTAGGAGTCTCATTAAGCAACCACTAGTTTGAATTGCCCAAGCAAAAATCTCATTGTTTTAGATCCGAACTAAGCCTTCGTAATTCGTAATTTTTTTGAATCGAATTAAGGGTTTATTCATTGTTTATTTGAGGTAAATTTGAAATTGTTCGAATTGTGTAATCATCAATTACTGACATTGGTAAGCGACCCAAAGCGATTTGATTATAATTCAATTCGTGACGATCATAAGTAGAAAGTTCATATTCTTCGGTCATTGATAAACAATTTGTTGGGCAATACTCAACGCAATTACCACAAAATATACAGATTCCAAAATCAATACTGTAATTAAGCAATCGTTTTTTTCGAATATCGGTTTCCAACTTCCAATCAACAACGGGTAAATCTATAGGACATACACGCACACATACTTCACAAGCAATGCATTTATCAAATTCAAAGTGTATTCGGCCTCGGAAACGTTCCGATGTGATCAATTTTTCGTAGGGGTATTGAATAGTTACCGGTAAACGATTTGCATGGGACAGGGTAATCATGAAACCTTGGCCGATGTATCTGGCGGCTCGTATTGTTTGTTGACCATAATTTAGGAATTCAGTTATCATAGGGAGCATATGTTAAATATCTAGAAAAAAGATTTTATGCTTGTTTCTTTCTCTTGTTTGAGACAAGTCGTGAATCTAGGATATTGTGGTCTTTTACAGTGAAAGAAGTTGGGACGAGGTTGTCAATAATAGATTACCTAGAGAAATCGGTAAAAGAAATTTCCACCCAAGATTTAATAGTTGGTCCATTCTCAGCCTCGGTAAAGTCCATCTTGTTGCAATAGGAATGAACAAAAACAAATAAGTTTTGGCTAATGTGATAAAGATACCAATTAGTGTTCCAAAGACTTTACCCCTTTTATTTATGCCAAATAGCTCAGGAACAAATATGTACGGAATAGAAAGATTCCAACCTCCCAAGTAAAGAACTGTTACAAATAATGAAGAAACTAGTAGATTCAGATATGAAGCAATGTAAAATAAACCAAATTTGATACCTGAATATTCGGTTTGATACCCTGCTACTAATTCTTCTTCTGCTTCTGGTAAATCAAAAGGTAATCTTTCACACTCGGCGAGAGAAGAAATTAGAAAAACGATAAACCCGATGGGTTGACGCCACAAATTCCACCCCCAAAAACCATATTTTGACTGCGCTTCCACTATATCAACTGTACTTGAACTGTTAGATAATCATAGTCGATGATAACATCACTGTGCCCATCGCTATTACAGAACCGTACGTGAGATTTTCACCTCATACGGCTCCTCAGAGGTCACAAATAAATCTAAGGGCCCTTCCCTCTTCTTTATCTTGATATGTTTGTCAGATAGAGTCAAAATCTATCCTAAGGTCCCAAATTAGACCAATGGAATTCTGTCTGCTATATTTAAAACTAATAAATAAGTGCTTCTGAATTTATCTCATCTTTTAAGAATTTTCATTTTTCTTTGTTGATTAATAACCTTATTATCATTAAATAAAATAAAAAAAATGTGCTTTATAGCAATATCACATATACATTTCAACCTCGAATTTTCAATTAAGAAAAAAATTAGAGAGTCCATTAGTTCATGAATCATGACAAAAATTTTATCTCTCTAAATAGAAATCAAAATTGAATTATAGGAAAGAAAGAATAAAAACAAAAAAAGAAAAAAGGAAGAAAAAAAAAAAAAGACATCCCTACTTTTTGCTTTTGCAATTAGATTCTTTTCTTTCAATTTTGATTTCTTTTATTTCATTCCTATTCTCCTTTCTCAGAAAAAGGGCCTTTAACCAAAGTAAAAGATTACTTCGTTCTTGATAGTTATTTACTTACTCAGTGGATAGGAACATACTCTGGATCAGAATCATGGGGAGTACTTCTTGATCATTTCTACGAATGTAAAGCCCCAATTTGAATTCCTTTTATGTACAGAAATATCCTCTTGGATAACTTACATAATCTCAATTACTAATCCTTTGTGTATCTTGGTCTTCCTAACCATCCACTCATTTTGTCTTTCAAAAACCTCCCGTTGTGGAAATCCATCTATGGTAATAGACAGTAAAAATTCCATATAGTTGATCTTTTGAACCCGCTTCAAGCTATCATGACAATTCACGAATCTTGGGGTAAACAATCTCTATTGCTTATGTTTACTTTTTTCACCATTTGATTCTTGTACATAGGAAATGAGACTCAACCTTTTTACTGCAAATTTAGAAGCCGTTTTCTTTCACTCATATAACTATCTGGTTTAGTTCATCAACTCAAATGCTGAAGAAAAATAAAAATATATAGTCAATCAAATCTTTTTATCCTTGTTTCTAGAAAGAAAAGAATTTGGAGAAATTTTAGGTCTCACCGAATCACACGTAGAGATATTGATAACACACATAGAGCTAATGGTATTTCATAACTAATTGATTGAGCAGCTGCCCGTAGACCACCTAAAAAGGAATATTTATTATTTGATCCATACCCCGACATAAGAAGTCCAACGGGAGCAATACTTGAAATGGCAATCCAGAAAAAAACACCAATACTAAGATCGGCTAGAACAAGGTGATCACCAAAAGGAATTACTGAATAACTTAGAAAGATAGATATTACTGCTATGGATGGTCCGATACTGAATAAACGAGTATCTCCTGTAGATGGAATAAGGTTCTCTTTCAAAAGTAGTTTTGTCCCATCTGCTAGAGCTTGAAGAATTCCTAAAGGGCCGGCATATTCAGGTCCGATACGTTGTTGTATTCCTGCAGATATTTCTCTTTCTAACCAAACAATTACTAGTACACCTATTGTGATTCCTAATACAAGAGTCAAAATAGGGACAAGCATCCATATGATCCTATAGACTTCTTTTAAGGATTCCAATTTGGAAAAAGAATTGATAGTCTCTATTTCTGTTGTATCAATTATCATTTCAACGATCAACTTCTCCCATAATGATATCTATGCTACCTAGTATTGTCATAATATCAGCCAATTTCATTCTTTTAACTAACTGAGGAAGAATTTGCAAATTGATAAAACCTGGTGGGCGAATTTTCCATCTCCAAGGAAAAACGCTCTGATCGCCTATCAGAAAAATTCCCAATTCTCCTTTTGGGGCTTCAACTCTCACATAAAGTTCTTGTTTCGATAATTCAAAAGTTGGAGAAGGTTTTTTACTAATAAACCGATAGTCAAAATCATTCCATTCAGGATCTTTTAATCTGTCAAAACGTCGGATTTCTAAATTTTCGTAAGGCCCTCCTGGAATTCCTTCCAGAGCCTGTTGAATAATCTTTATGGATTCTGTCATTTCACTGATTCGTACTAAATAACGAGCTAATGAATCCCCTTCTCGTTGCCATTGAACCTGCCAATCAAATTCATCGTAAGACTCATAATGATCAACTTTACGAAGATCCCATTCTATTCCGGAAGCTCGTAGCATTGGTCCCGATAAACCCCAATTTAATGCCTCGTCTCTCCCAATAATGCCTACGCCTTCAACTCGTTCTAAAAAAATAGGATTCCGGGTAATAAGTTTTTGATACTCAGCAACCCCTGTTAAAAAATAATCGCAAAAATCCAAACATTTATCTATCCAGCCATAGGGTAGATCGGCAGCCACTCCTCCAATACGAAAATAATTATGCATCATTCGCATACCGGTGGCAGCTTCGAATAGGTCATATATTAATTCTCTTTCTCGAAAAATATAGAAGAAAGGGGTCTGCGCACCAATATCCGCCATAAAAGGACCGAGCCATAACAAATGAGAAGCTATCCGACTCAACTCCAACATAATGACTCTGATATAGCTAGCCCTTTTAGGTACTTGAATATTGCCTAATTGTTCGGGCCCATTTATGGTTATTGCTTCTGTGAACATAGTAGCTAAATAATCCCAACGTGTTACATAAGGCAAATATTGTATAATTGTTCGGTTTTCCGCAATTTTCTCCATCCCTCTATGTAAATAACCCAATATTGGTTCGCAGTCGACAACATCTTCACCATCTAGAGTAACGATGAGTCGAAGAACACCGTGCATTGATGGGTGCTGAGGCCCCATATTGACTATCATGAGGTCTTTTCTTGTAGTTGGTGCAGTCATAAGTTTTTTAACGATTCATTCTTCCATGAATTACTGAAAGTGAAAAGAAGTTCATCAAAATTTAATCGAAACATATAAGTGACAATGACATAACTCTTCAAATTAATTTAATCAAATTAACGAGTTTTTGTCTCTCGAATGTCCAACTGATTAATTAATTCTTTATAACGTACTCTATTTTTTTTTGCCAAATAAGCTAGCAGTCGTTGACGTTTTCCCAAAATTTTCTTCAAACCTCTCTGAGATAAATAGTCTTTTTTGTGCAATTCTAAATGTGAAGTAAGTCTCCGTATCTTATTGGTGAAATTGAATACTTGAAATTCAACAGATCCTTTCTTTTCTTCTTGAGAAATAACTGAAATGACAGAATTTTTTACCATAAATGAATTTCCCCTTTCTTTATTTTACGGATATGGATTTTTTCGAATTTTATTGATCAGTAATAATAATGCCAGTAATTTGAACGTGGTATATAGACTTAATTTCTTTATGAACCTCTAATTTTATCAATTCCAATAAATTAATCAAATTTCAAATTTGATTGAGATAGGAATCCAAAAAGGTGGTAGGTACGTTTTTTTCATTCACAAAAGCGAATAATTGAAACCTAAAATCCTAAAATGAAGAAGATTCTGTTGATTCATTTCTAGATCTAATCGATGCCTTATTTTATTGATTTAGTATCGTCTACTCGAATTAGATTCGAATGAGATGTAAAACAAGGCATGTGTGCATTTGTTTGCTTTCAGATACTCTATATCAGATACTCTATACGAGACAGGGTATATAGTACTATCAATTAATTTTCAATCGTGGATACATATGTATCCTTAAGATACTGAAACGGCTACCATTATTGGTATCAAACCAATAACGATTCATACAAGCTAAATCTTCTAATCGATAATTAGGCCAAAGAAAGAACTTAAATTTAATTAATTCATTTTTATCTTTATAAAGGGGTTTCCTTTCATCCAAAAATTGACTCCAGTTTTTTACATTGGTTTCGTTGCAAAATACTGAATTTCTATCGACGCCATTCCAATTCAAAGAATTAAAAAAACTTCGAATTCTCAATTCTCTACGACGTCTAGACCATAAAATATTTTCAGGAACAAGCAAATCAAAATGATTTTTTTCTGTATTTATTCTTTGAGTTTGAGGTTGCAGAATGAATTCGTCAAAATTCTTTTTATCAACATATCTTTGTTCTCGGTATCTTTGATTAGTTTGGTGTTTACTTTTATGAACCAATGAAATACCTATGGTTTGATACATAATAAATTGTCCATTATTTTTTACAGACAACCGAATAGGTTCGATAATCAATACCCCCTTCTTCATCAAGTCTGTAAGAGGTAAATTTGCCTGAATCAGCATTATATCCAAACTCATTTCTCTCCTTTGAATTGACGATATAGTAATTTTGGTTGGATTTATCAGTCGAAGCAGGAGACAATATACCTTGATATTTTCGATCATTCTTTGATTCAAAGCATCGTTCCATCTCAATTGAAAAAGCAAATAACGTTTCAAGAACAAATCTAGTTCTGCTTCCGTGTTGCTTTTGTATTGTTTTTTATTTTTACCCTTTTTTGTGTCTGATTCCACGTAATCTTTTTCAAGATCGTTTTGGTGTTTTGAGAAAACAGGGCCCAGATTTCCTTTGTTTTCTATATCTGATCCACGCTCTCTTTGACTTGCGGGTTCTTTTGCTTCTTGAATTCGATTCTTTATTTTTTTATTTGATGGTAGAAAAAAGTTTTGTTTTTGGTTTTTATTTTGCCTAACATTTTCATTTGTATTCAAATTTAAAAGAAGGAATTTGCTTGGTATAATCCACGGTTTTATTTTATAGACATTATAAAGTAGTACAAATTCTGGGAAGAACCAAAATTCCAGATTCAATATGGGACGATTAAATATTTTTTCATTCATTCCCATCCAATCAAAAAAGACTTTTTTAGAATTTTTTTGAGTTTTTTCGGGATTTTGATGAGTTGTAAGATAAAAAACCCCTTTTTTCTCAATTTTCTCAATTATTTGATAATTATTAATACCAATTTGAGTATTTGGATTACTGTTGGTATCGATCTTAACCCAGGCCTCAATATCTCCTTTTTGTCTAAGAGAAAAATGGATAATTTTCCAATCCAAATATTTTCTATCGAGATTTCTTTCTAGATCTAGAATATTGTCTTTTCTTAGATAATTATTGATCTGAAGATTGGCGGGCATATCAACAAAGTTGTGTTTGGACGGGTTGGAATTATACGAAATTTCTAAGTTCTTCTTTACTTGAAAAGGTAATCTAGAAATAAATGAGTCACTTTTATTTTCATAATTAATCGATTTATATGCTAAAAGATCATATCTATAACATTTTTTAAAATTATCTTTTTGGTTTGGTAATGAATAGAGTTCCGAATCATTTTCTTTTTTGTAATGAATTAATTGGTCTTTTTCATATGAATTCCATTTGTTTAAGTTTCTATTTTTATTTTGAGCCATACAATTTTTATTAATCCTAGTTCGCCATTTTTTTGGCATTAATCTAGACCATCTAATCTGAGATAAATCGTATTGATAATGCCGTCTTAACCAGTTTTTCCATTGATTGATTCTATAACTCTGAAGTTTCTTATGTTTTAATTCCGAATGAAATATTCCTAGTGTTCTAAAATAGTCCTTTATTTTAGTCTTAAGGAAACAAGACCTTGTGTTATATTGAAGAACAGATCGAAATTTAGACAAATTAATAACTTGGGTTTGTGATAATTTGTAAAATACGTATGCTTGTGACAAGTAGGATAAATCACAAAAAATATGTGAATTTTTCTTACTAATATTATAAAGTGACTTTTTTATAGTAGAAATAAAGATAAAGTGAATTTTATTATTATTAATTTTTTCTTGATTTATTTCATTATTGGAAATGGATTTATCAATCAATTTGTTTGTTGATTCAAGAAAGAATTGTATAGTAATTCTAGGAATATTAATGATAGATAAAAATAGATCGATGTATAATCTTTGAATGAATAAT